ATGAATAAAAATATCGAGCGTGGATCATTCAAATGGGGATTCCTTGATCAAAGATGCCACATGTGACATGTGATCCGTTTCCGCCCAAATCCATTAGAGTAGTGAATGAGAAAGATAAGTACTTTTGAACCCCTAACGCAAAAAGTATAAAAAGGATACAATAAAGAATTAGGGAGTCAAATTGGGGATAGAGGGACTTGAACCCTCATGATTTTTTAAATCGACGGATTTTCCTCTTACTATAAATTTCATTGTTGCCTGTATTGACATGTAGAACGGGACTCTATCTTTATTCTCGTCCGATTAATCAGTTCTTCAAAAGATCTATCAGATTATGCGTGAATGCTTTGATCAATGAATATTTGATTCTTTCTTCAATATGGAATCGATTCACATAAATTCTTCTATGTATACAGGTTTATCCTTCATCTTTTCTGAAGTTTCGATAGAAGGATTCCTCTAACAATGTAAGACAATCAACTCCATTCGTTAGAACAGCTTCCATCGAGTCTCTGCACCTATCCTTTTTTTATTTTCGCTTTCTGAACCTTTGTTTGTTTTCGGAAAACGTGATTTGGCTCAGGATTGCCCATTTTTATTAATTCCAGGGTTTCGCTGAATTTGAAAGTTATCACTTAGTAAGTTTCCATACCAAGGCTCAATCCAATTAAGTCCGTAGCGTCTACCAATTTCGCCATATCCCCCTTTTTGAGATGAAAATCTCATTGCGATCTCGTTCCCTTTTTTCTTTCATTTATACCGGAACCCTTTAATTCATTAGATAGATGTCGATTCCTGTCTCGAAAAAGCTTTGTCTTTTATTTTTCTTTCATCTTCTATAGGAGGCTCATATTCGATCCAATCAAAAACGATTTTATCATTTCTGTATCCGCAATTCAATATAGGTGGATACATACCCTATACATCTTTCTCTCTTCCACTGATTTTACCCTGAAATTTCGAATACTTGAACGATCGATTCTTTTTTTTTTTTTTTAGAATATTAAATCGTGATAAAAAAAATTCTATATCGCTAAATAAATCGTTATGCTCTATAATATTTACTATAATATTTAACAGTTATTTGAAATTCTATATTATATTCTTTAATCTATTCTAATTATGGAATAGCCAAGAATTCAAATAGTTAATAGCAAAGATTCTAAGAGTTTGTTGAATTCCTATGCATGTCGAATTTATGTTATGTGAGCCTGCTTAGCTCAGAGGTTAGAGCATCGCATTTGTAATGCGATGGTCATCGGTTCGATTCCGATAGTCGGCTTTTCTCTATTTATTTTATTCGATTTTTTACATGATTGATAATGCATCTTTGCAATCAAAGAATATTGAAAAAATAAAGAAAAAATAAAATAAAGCGTCTTTCCTCTTTTCGCAAAAGCCATTGATTTATTATGTTATAGGAATATCCAACTATCTCACGAAAAGCGTCCGTTTCTTTTGCTATATATAGAATAGAAAGATCTTTATATTTATCTAACTCATCTCATTATTCTTAATACTTCAGTAAATTTGTCTTTATTTAGAATTTAGTTCATTTTTAGTTTAGGTTTATTCTGTAAAATGAAATTTCATCAATAAGAATTAATAATTAAATAGAAAAAAGAAGAAGGAGTTTTTATGTCGCGTTACCGAGGTCCTCGTTTAAAAAAAATACGTCGCCTGGGGGCTTTACCAGGGCTAACTAATAAAAGGCCCAGAGCTGGAAGTGATCTTAGAAACCAATCGCGTTCCGGGAAAAAATCTCAATATCGTATTCGCCTAGAAGAAAAACAAAAATTGCGTTTTCATTATGGTCTTACAGAACGACAATTACTTAAATACGTTCGTATCGCCGGAAAGGCAAAGGGGTCAACAGGTCAGGTTTTACTACAATTACTTGAAATGCGCCTGGATAATATCCTTTTTCGGTTGGGTATGGCTCCGACTATTCCGGGAGCTCGCCAATTAGTTAACCATAGACATATTTTAGTCAACGGCCGTATAGTAGATATACCAAGTTATCGCTGCAAACCCCGAGATACTATTGCGGCGAGGGATGAACAAAAATCTAGAGCTCTAATTCAAAATTCTCTCGACTCATCCCCTCCTCAGGAATTGCCAAACCATTTGACTCTTCAACCATTCCAATATAAAGGATTAGTCAATCAAATAATAGATAATAAATGGGTCGGCTTGAAAATAAATGAATTGCTAGTTGTAGAATATTATTCTCGTCAGACTTAAACCTAAAAAAAAAAAAAGAAAATAAAAACGAATAAGAACAAGGGTTCGACCCATTTTGCTCCCTTTCGGCGAAGTAAATTAACCTAAGGTTAAGATAAATAAGGGTTTGATCCGGATTTTTCTTCCATTTAGGTGTCATAGACCGAGAGGGGTATTTTCATTCCTTGTCTACTCTTTTCTTTAACAGTATTTTCCGCACCACAGCCATTAGGAATAGAGAATCAATTAGAGAATCCATATCAAAGAAAGGTCTAACTGTTGGAATAGTTGTATCCATTACTATTTGATCTATTGTGGTTAGTAAGATCGGTAAATTAGGTGAAGGTAAGGAAAGAGAGGGATTCGAACCCTCGGTAAGCAAAAGCCTACATAGCAGTTCCAATGCTACGCTTTCAACCACTCAGCCATCTCTCCTACATAATGATTATGACCCAAAAATCGAAAATAGAGTGAATAATGAATCATTCATATTAGATTATTCGGTAGGTATAACCAATCAATTCTAACTAGAATCTACCTAGAAAGCGAGAAAAATCGAAAATTTTTCATCATAATAAAAGATCCATAATAAAAGATCATAATAAAAGCAGGATTTTTCCTTCTAGGCTGGGGGGATAAAGAGAAAATTGTTTTCTTACAAAAACTAAAAAAAAATTCTATTTCTATTCATGTTTGCAAAAACAATGTTTTCTTCTTTTTCTGATTATCTATTTATACTATACCGACCGGATTAAATCAATAAATTCGAAATTATAATGAATTGACTGAGCGAGGGGTCTATATTTTATGGTTAATGGATATCTTTAGATCATGATTCTTTTTAGACTATGATTCCATATCAGAAGAATTCTTAAATTGCTTTATAGGCCAGTTTTAGAGTTATCAACAAAAACCCTTATCCTATCTATCTATTCTATTAAAAAGACAAATAGATAAAGAATTTTTTTTTAGTTGATTGTATAGTGTATACACGTAAATATACAACACAAAAAAATGGGCAGTTATTCTATTTTCATCATACAATGATTCTTTTTCTTCTTTGTATCTTCAATCAACTGAGGTTATTCTAAGTTGTAACTTCAATCAAATAATAATAGTTTCTTTCGTTGGTAGACTATTCCAGTAAAGTAAGATGGAATCGAATCCGGTTCCCATATTTTTTTCTTAGTTCTTAGCAATTCTTTTTTTGAATATTGAATTTTTTAAGATCGAATAGACGGACCGTTTTTTTCTTTTTTTCATGAGAATGAATATGTTTTTATGTTATTTCGTACTGTAGAATTCTTTTCCTTGGGGGATCATTTTCCCGCGAGAAGTAATGAGAACAATGATAGAATGGATTGCTACCTATGTCTAGATCGCGGATAAATGGAAATTTTATTGATAAAACCTTTTCAATTGTAGCCAATATTTTATTACGAATAATTCCGACAACTTCAGGAGAAAAAGAGGCATTTACCTATTACAGAGATGGTGCGATTTGATTTTTTTTTATTACTCTCAGTCTTACGAGAAATACACACGATTCGTGATCGGTAAAAAAAGAAAATAAAAAAATCTACGCTTGTTGAAGGTAAAGTTTGGAAATAGAACAATTCCTTCTGTCGTGTATCCTCGATTAATGCAGCCTCAGATGCTATGTTTTAATTATCGATTCTAGTATTGAGCGAAAGGTTATACCTATGGTTCGGTATTACAGGTCAATCCTAGTCCACTAAGACCAATAGGCAGCAGAGGGGAAGAAGCACTACACCTAGGAATCAACAACACTAAAACTTTGTTATAAATTATCCCTTTCTTTAGCAGGCTTGGGACTAAAAGAATGGTTGGGACAACAAACATCCATCTCGTTTGTATTTTGGATACCTGTATAACCATCGAAGGCTGTTGAAGTGACTAATTTCTGGAAATTGGAAAGCGTTGAGAACAAAGAAATTGTTGGAGTTATCGTTTCTCTCTAGTACCAATACGTTTGATGTTAAGAAAAGATCTCTTGCAGGAAGGTTGGCTAGAGATTTCTTGTAAAAACACTAGCCCTACTCAGTTCATAATTAGAAGATTTTCATCTTCTTTATTTTATCATTTTATCATTATGCACATAAGGGAGGAGCCGTATGAGATGAAAATCTCATGTACGGTTCTGTAACGGAGATTCTTTGAATTGAATGACGACCGTAACGGATGTCGGCTCAATCCGAAGGAAATTATGCGGAAGCTTTACAGAATTATTATGAAGCTATGCGACTAGAAATTGATCCCTATGACCGAAGTTATATACTCTATAACATAGGACTTATCCACACAAGTAACGGAGAACACACAAAAGCTTTGGAATATTATTTTCGAGCGCTCGAACGAAACCCATTCTTACCACAAGCTTTTAATAATATGGCCGTGATCTGTCATTACGTGCGACTATCTCCACTATAGAAAGAAAAAAGTAAAGAAAGATCAAATTCACTAGTAAATACTAGAAAAAAGGGCTTTCTACATATGCATCGTCTAAAACAACGATTTTTATTAGCTGTAGAAAAGAAAGAAACTTCATAGAAGTTGAAATATGAATAAATAGATATGCCTAGCTAGTTTAGTCTATGGGTAAAGTATCTAATTGATAGAGTAAGCACCGTAAAGATCAATTAGCGAGGTTTTGGCCGATACAATAAGAACTGCTTACTTATGTCATGATGTTAGACAAACGTTAGTAATCCACTTATGTAATAGAGTTGATCCACTAAGGTATTGAGCAGCGGTGT